GTTATTTCATATCCCCCTTTTTCTTTACGTGATATTCTGCTTACTATACCAGCAGATGTAGCATTATAAACTGTATTGTTACTCTTGCTACCATCAGGATAAATCTGGCCCCTTCCTCTATTCCCACCTACATATATGGGATATTTTAAGAAGTGAACGTCTTTTTTCGTAGCAGGGTCGGGGGAAAGAATAGGAAAGACGATTTCACTATATTTCTGACCGGGAACAGGACCTATCACAAGAATATTTCTTTTATTAGGACGATAACACTGAAAAGAAAGATTGCCCATCTTTTCTTTAATTTCGGGAGAAATACGATCGGGGGGGGCTAATTCGAATCCCTCGGGTAAAATAAGAACAGCTCCGACATTCAAAGCTCCTTTTTTACCATTAGCAAGAACTTGTTTCAGTTGCATATCATAAGGAATTCGAACAACTGCTTCAAATACAGTATCAGGAAGTACAGCTTGCGGAACTTCAATATCCACGGGCTTATTAGCTAAATGGCAATTGGCACATACAATTCGCCCGGTTGCTTCTCGTGGATTTTCATAAACCTGCTGCGCAAAAATGGGATATGCATTTGAAACAGATGCTCGAGTTATTACATATATCATGATCGATACATAAATGGATCGAGTCATCTGTTCTTTTACCCAAGAAAAAGTCTTTCTATTTTGCATGGTCCAATCATTGATCCCCGGAATTTCTACAATAAATTTGATAGGTAGCTAGTAGAATTCCCTATCCACAAGTTTGCCATTGTATTGATTGTACTGAAATAATTGTACTGGTGGAATATAGTATGAATACCTTGAGTTGAAAAGGTAGAAGTATAAAGAATAAGTAAGATGAAAAAAGGATTTCTTTATACACGAAAAAAGATTCTGATTTTATTGATATCAAATAATGAATTATTCATTCATTGAATGATAAATTACTACAAGTGAAGGAGAGACACGATTTAAAAAAAGGAAGATCCAATATTTCACAATTGTATCTAGAATCACTGGAAAAGTGGAAACAAGACCGGATATAATCTGATCATTCTGAGCCAATCCAAAATCGTTGTAGATCGAACCAATCATTAGTTCCCAACCATAGGTCGAGTGAAACCCGATCCATAAATCAGTAACTAAAAGAATCAAAAAAGCTTTGATTGTATCACTTAAGTTATAGATAAATTCCTGAATCCAAGAATTTAGAATGAAAAGTTCTTCATTACCCAGAAAAAAATAACCACTTAGAACAGCGAAACAGATTAGGTTTGTAGAAAAATTCAAAATGAGATGGAAATGAGATTCATTTTGTCTTTGGACCAATTGTATCGTTTCCTTGTACATTCCTATACGAAGCCTTTGCATATGTGTCTCCGAGTACTCCTTTATCATTTCGTCCAACAGGAATAGTTCTTCTAATTCCATAAATCTTTCTAGAACATTTTTCTCCTGAATATCATTCAAAAGGATTTCAGATTGACTAGTATTCCACCAATTAAGAAACCAAGTTTCTAGACATTTATTAAATGAGAGAGAAACCCACCAGGGCAAAAAAAGTATAGACACAAGATATGGTAGGTAAACCAATGCTTTCTTTTTTTTCATTCGAAAAGGGCCTTTCTTGTATGTTCTATTCTAGATCCTAAAGACTCAATTCTGACACAAAAACAAAAATAGGAAAAGAACCATAAGTTCGATACCTTATTCTTGTTAGAGTTATAGGCTCTTTTTGTGCTTCATAGAAATCTCAGATAGATTCTCCCTAATCTATTTTATTTGATTAGTTATATTCTATTTTATTAATATTGTTCCATATACGTCCTCCCACTTTTGAGATGTATTAAGTTCCTTCTCTAATGCTGAGATTTATTCTTCAGTTCATTTCAAAATACTTCAATGGGTACGCGCAAGAAATAGGCCAATTCGGCAGCTTTTTGTTCAATTTCTCGTGGAGTCAAATTATCATCAGTACGGGTCAAGGGAATGGCTCCTTGGCCCCTGATTTCCATATAAAGGACACGACGAGTAAAAAGACCCTCTCTCACCTCCATTCTAATTGATTGTATATCTTTCAGAAAGAAACGAAGGAAGATGCGACGATTTCTTCCAGGAAATCCCCAACGAAAAAGGGACATTATCCCTTCTTTTCTATCGAATCGGTCATAACCACTACCTACATTCCATGAAATTGTGCACCACAAATAAGAACTAATGAATAGACCCGCGATCCCATAGAAAGACATCACGATCCCTTGGGGGAAAAAAATAATTTGCTGAGACGGAAATACGGATATCAGATTTTTCCCAAGATAACTGGAAGTTCCAACCACTAAGAATCCTAGTGAGCCTAAAAAAAGAATACAGGCCCAGCAAAAATTACTTGTTTTTCGAGACCCTGTTATAAGTTCTATCCATATATGTTCTGATCGCCAGTTCATACTATACTAGATCCAGTTGCATTCGATTGGAATTGAGAGAATAACCCAAATGGATTTGACTCGACTTTTATTGCTCGATCCCTAAGTAATTTTCATCAACTAGCAGCATTCCGGCAGGAACCATTAGGAATAATTGGTTAGATACATTGATTTTCTATTTCAAAGATTTTTCAAAAAAGATTTGCGGATCATTTTGAATTGAATCATTTAATTAATTAAGCTATAACTGCATATACATGCATTAATGCGCATATTATGCATCGGCATACATAACAAAACAACTCTTCCATTTGTTTTCGGAAAGGCTACATGTCATATATCCTACCTTATTACACTAAAAAAATATCTGTATGATGATCCAGTGTTTAAATAAATTGATGAGATTTGATCCCATCGTATTTATACAATCTTATTTCTTTGGACATAAAGAGATAAAGAAGCCATTGCGATTGCCGGAAAGACTAGACCCACTAAAGGAACAAAAATAGAGGGAAAGTTAAAATCTATCATAGAATGGGTACCTCGATTTCATATTTGTACCTATTATAATTATAAATATATCTTATGATAAGTCTATCTATTAGAAAGAATATTAAGATAATATTAATATGAATTATTTAAGAATCAATAACGAATGTAGAACTCAATGAAGTGTACTTATTCCTCTTTATACACGAATATGTATGATAATCCACTTTCATAAATTGTATTTTTATTCTCCCATCCTTATCTTCATCGTCTTTCTATCTTTCCTTTCAAAACACCTTTTTTGTTTTGAAAGGAAAGATAGAAACGTGTTTCTTATAAATTCCCGACTTTAACCAATCTTATCCAACAAACAGGGATTCCTAGTGAAAAACGGGAGTTCTCGCTAAATAGAAAGAACTTTTATATTCTTATTAGTTGTTATTTGAATATTTATATTTATTTGATATTTCTTCTTTTCCTTTTTTTGATATCTTTTTTTTTAATCTTTATTCAAGGGAAGGAAACCGTGTAGCTGAAATAACTCATTCAGAACACCTTTTAAAGGATTACGTGGTACGATTGGGTCGAATAAGCCCTTAGGGAATAAAAACTCAGCCACTTGTGAACCGTCGGGTACTGTCTTTTTCAATGTTTGTTCAATTACCCTTTTACCCGCAAACGCAATGTAGGCATTAGGTTCTGCAATAATGATATCTCCTAACATACCAAAACTTGCCGTAACTCCGCCAGTTGTAGGAGATGTAAGGATTGATACATAGAATAACTTTTTATTTGATTGATAATCATATGAAGCAGAAGATATTTTAGCCATTTGCATCAAGCTCAAACTCCCTTCTTGCATGCGTGCTCCTCCAGAAGCGCACACAATAATGACAGGTAGAGATCGATTAGTAGCATACTCGATCAAACGGGTGATTTTCTCACCTACTACGGATCCCATACTACCTCCCATAAACTGAAAATCCATAACTCCAATTGCTATGGGAATACTATTTAGTTGGCCTACGCCCGTTTGAACAGCTTCAGTTAAACCCGTTTTTCTTTGATAAAAAGAAATGCGATCTATATAAGGTTCCTCCTCTGAATGAAATTCAATGGGGTCCATAGAGACCATATCTTCATACATAGGCTCCCAAGTGCCAGGATCAATAAAGAGTTCGATTCTATCTGAACTAATCATTTTCAAATGATATCCGCAGTGTTCACAAATATTCATTTTTGAACTAAAAAATTTTTTATAATTTAATCCATAACAATTCTCACATTGAACCCATAACTGTTTGTATTTTGTATTTATATCAATATTTATATCAAATATATCGAAATCATTATATTTTTCTATTCTATTGAAAGGACTGCTACTAGTTTTGATACTAGAATTTCCACTTTCCATACTACTTGTACTTTCCGTACAAATTAAACTAGAAATGTAACTGTCAATACCGCTATAAATGTCACTATTCAGACTGATTTCAAAACGAAGATAACTATCAACGCAACTATTAATGTGATTATTCCAATTAGATTGAGTATCATACATGGAATAATAATAGTAGTAATTACTACTATTAGACCCACTATTCAAATAACTAGGAAAAAGAATCTCTAGTTCATTCAAAAAAGAATTAGCATTGTCAATATCAAAAATTTGATTGTCAATATCAAAATATACAGAATAAGTGTCACCATTACTATTTCTAACTAAAAAAGTATGATCAGAGATCAAACTCCAAATATTCCTGCTATCAAATAAATAATTTAGATAATTCATATTACTGAAACTATAACTGTCCCTACTAGGAATCTTTTTCTCCGCATCATTTAGAATAGTTTCTTCGCTTCCACTGGTATGTCCAAAAGCATCAAGATTATCCATTGATTTACTTAGTTCACACCTATGTTCTAACTTATTGTTAGACAACATTGAATTGAACCAACATTTTTTCATAGATTCTTTCTGCCCCCTATTTTAGGAAAACCTAATACTAATATAATAGATGAATAGTTATTCGCTGAAGAAAAAATAATTTTACCATTTCTTTTTTCTTTCTCATCAGAATTCAAATGAAGCATA